ATCTAAACGAACCCGAAACATACCATTTGGAAGTGATTCAGTAATTAAACCCTCAGAAACCCATTTTTTTTCTTTCATTCCAGATCACCTCCTTAGAATTATAAAGGAAGAAAAGATTAGTGATATTACATTTCAAATTTCAAGTAACCCCCCTTGAATTATAAACTAATAAAGGGGTAGTGATATTAGACAATCCGCCTTTCCTCTTTTTTCACAAAACAAACAAATAGGAAGGATGCAATTCGGATACCAGAAGGATCACCATATATAACACAAAATTTCTCCCCCGATTCTTTCTAGTCGAGCCTCTCGGTCTGTCATTATACCTCGAGAAGTCGAAAGAATTACAATACCCATTCCTCCTAAAATCCGAGGAATTCGTTGATGGTTGGAATAAATTCGTAGGCCGGGTCGGCTGATACGTTTTAAAACAGTTCTATATGGTCCTTTTCTATTCCTTCTATGTCGCAGAGTTAAAACCAAGAAATTTTTCTTGCTTACCCGATGTTTTCTCACATTTTCGATAAAGCCTTCTCGTAGAAGTATTTTAACAATGTTTTCAGTGATATTTGTAGATGCTATTCGAACCGTTCCTTTTTTATCCATGTCAGCATTTCGTATAGAAGTTATTATTTCGGCAATAGTGTCCCTACCCATGATGAACTCTAATTATTGGTGCCCCCGCATTTTTATATAATCAACATGCTCTGCTTTTTTATTCTTTTTTATGAATTATTCATTTATTTTTATGAATTAAATTATTCAAGGTATATGCGTGAGAAACAATCTACTAATGCACGATTAATTGTCTTTAATTCAGACACCCTACTGCTTTTTTTTTTTTTTTTTTTTTTCAGATACCCTATTCTTCTACTTTCTATTTAGTATATTAAATGAATTATGTTCCCATCTATTAGTATTTATAATACTTCGGGGGCTAATGAGACTATTTTAGTAAAATTGAATTGTCTCAATTCCCGAGCGATCGCACCAAAAACTCGAGTTCCCTTTGGATTTCTTTCTTGATCAATGACAACCGCCGCATTGTCATCATATTGTATTATCATACCATTGTCACGTTTGAGTTCTTTACATGTGCGTACAATTACAGCTCTGATCACTTCGGATCTTTGTAGAGGCATATTTGGCACTGCTTTTTTAATTACCGCAACAATAACGTCACCAATACGAGCATATCGTCGATTACTAGCTCCTATGATTCGAATACACATCAATTCTCTAGCCCCGCTGTTGTCCGCTACATTTAAATAGGTCTGAGGTTGAATCATATCATTATTTTTTTTTTTTTTCAATGTAAAGGGGCGAAAAAAAGAAATATTGTTTGTCCAAAAAAAACTGCGTTTTTTTCATCACAAGGGCCTCTTTCCTTTCGTTCCACATCCCTATCCCGCAATAATGAATTGAGTTCGTATAGGCATTTTTGACGCAGCTATAGAAATAGCTTCTCTGGCTACAATTTCTGAGACTCCACCCATTTCATAAAGTATTCGACCCGGTTTAACGACGGATACCCAATATTCGGGGGATCCTTTCCCCGAACCCATACGTGTTTCGGTAGGCCTTACTGTAACAGGCTTGTCTGGAAATATACGTACCCATATTTTTCCACCACGACGCGCATATCGTGCCATGGCTCGTCGTCCCGCTTCTATTTGTCTAGATGTGACCCAAGCGGGTTCAAGCGCCTGAAGGGCGTATCTGCCGAAACAAATTCGACTGCCTCGATAAGATATTCCCCTCATTCTTCCTCTATGTTGTTTACGAAATCTGGTTCTTTTGGGGTTATAGTCGATGGTTGTTTCTCAATGCCATCTCTACTGCAGAACCGGACATGAGAATTTCTTCTCATCCAGCTCCTCACAAATGAAATTGATTTATAGAAATAATATTACAGATATCCATATTTAATGATAATAGACCGAATCATGGAATTGGGGGAGATCTAATCTGATCTGTCACTTAGTCATTTTTATATCTTGCTCGTATATAATAGATTTCTTGTTTCTTACAATATTCAATAAATATAATAAAATAATATATAAATAATAATATATACATAAAATAATATATAAATAATGATATATACATAATATAAATATATAAGATTATAAGATAATTAGATAATTAGAGATTTCTATTTATAAATCTTCATTTTGACCTTTATTGATATTGAATGAGTCTAAAACTTAACAATCCGGTAAGGCTTTTGCGGGCGAATATTTGCTCTTTCAACATCCCCTTCATTCGTAGGGCCATCTCATGACCTATCAGACTAAATGAATTGGTTCTTGGCTCGTTCCGCCATCCCACCCGATGAATCATTAGGATTCGTTTTCAAGGGAATCTTCCGGAGTCACGGGTTCTGTCGTTCCCATCGCTTCTCGATTAATGGCTAGGCCCGAACTTTGCAGCGGAGCTCCTAATAAAATTTTTTAATGAATCAATCTACTCAGTCTTTATTGACTCGATGCTCTTTATT